AGATTTTACAAAGCCCCTATCACTTAGTTTTCGACTTTTCGGAAATATATTAGCCGATGAATTAGTAGTTGTTGTTCTTGTTTCTTTAGTACCTTCAGTGGTTCCTATCCCTGTCATGTTCCTTGGATTATTTACAAGTGGTATTCAAGCTCTTATTTTTGCAACTTTAGCCGCGGCTTATATAGGTGAATCCATGGAGGGCCACCATTGACTAGTTTTCTAAATAGTCTTTTTTTTTTAAGTTTAACCTAAGGCAATGGTGCGTGGCTAAAAAAAATTGACTTAGGTAATGAAAATATACAACTACACTATATATGATCTAGAGTAATAGAAAAAAAGATTACAATAAAGATTACAATATTGATATTAGAGTAGAGAATTGAAAAAAAAAGGAAAGAGATCTCAAAGATCTTTTTCCTAAAATTCCCGTTTGGTAGATTTATATCATAATCATACCTTCCCCTCAATGAATATTTGGTTTAGATTGGTCATCGAATCCGAATATTAACTATTCGGAGTCGTAATTTGACGAAGAAGTCTTGTGGTATTACGACGTGTGATTAAATAAAAAAGGATGTTCTATAAAATGATTCCCCCTTTCAGTTGATTTTATTCAACGATTGACCAAACGAAAATATTAATAAATAATAAATTGTATGAACTTAGATCAATCAAATCAATTTCTATGCAACCATTCGGCCCAATCAATTTATGCATTTATTATCTGATCAATTTAGGTTGCGGGATAATGAAAAATAAGGGGGAAGGGAAAGGATAATTTATAAAAAAGGGGATTCATAAATGGTTCATAGAGGCGAGGTCGAACTAGGTATATGGAATTGAATGGTTATAAGTTAACTCTTGTCAAGGGTTAGACGCATCCTTATCAAATCCGATTGAATTGAAGATGAAGGAAGAGTTTGTTTACATTGTGGAAGAAAGACATGTATATGTGATATTAGATATTGACTAGTTATATACGAGCTAAAGATATATCTAATTTTCCCTACTAATCGAATGTGAATGTAGATGGCGATTCTATAGAAGTCCTTCTGTCTCATCTGTGACTGTGAGTTGAATGAATAAACGGATGAAGTCAATAAAAAAATCGAAAAATTAAAAGAGCGGTTCGGGACAAAGAAACGGAAAAATGAAAGTTGTATGGATTCACAAAGACTTTCTCGAGAGAAACTAAAAAAGAGATATCGAAGTAGTTTTGATGATTCAAGAATGTTATTACTTGAATTCGAAGTTCGTAGTTACTTCAACTGGATGAATGGTAGCAATGGAATAATTAAGTCATAGTTCATTGGTTGAATGTATCATTAACCATTTTTTTTTTGGTACGAGGAACTTATCATGAATCCACTGATTTCTGCCGCTTCCGTTCTTGCTGCTGGATTGGCTGTAGGGCTTGCTTCTATTGGACCTGGAGTTGGTCAAGGTACTGCTGCGGGTCAAGCTGTAGAAGGCATCGCGAGACAGCCCGAGGCGGAGGGAAAAATACGAGGTACTTTATTGCTTAGTCTAGCTTTTATGGAAGCTTTAACAATTTATGGACTGGTTGTAGCATTAGCACTTTTATTTGCGAATCCTTTTGTTTAATATTTAGAAATATGCAAAATTTTGATTTTGCATATTTTATTGCCTTGGACTTGTGCTTTGCTTTTTCGAATTATATAAAGATTTCATTCCTAGAATTACTTATTCGTTGAGAAAATAACCCACGGGAAGGGCTGATTTGCGGATGAGGAATTAGCATACCAACTCGCTTTCATCCTTCCCGTTCGTAAGCCTTTTTTTAGTTTTTAAGAGGGGTTGCAAGTAATTCATGATTTCTAAATGGAATAGATTTTTGATTCGATTTAGAAAGTAGGAAACTAGAAATATATATATAAAAAAAAAGAGGGCAAAGTAATACAAAAAGAACTCTGTTCGATTTTTTAGTCTATCTATACGAGGAGATCATATGAAAAATGTAACCGATTCTTTCGTTTCTTTGGGCCACTGGCCATCCGCCGGGAGTTTCGGGTTTAATACCGATATTTTAGCAACAAATCTAATAAATCTAAGTGTAGTGCTTGGGGTCTTGATATTTTTTGGAAAGGGAGTGTGTGCGAGTTGTTTATTTCAAGAATAGGCTGGATCCAACCAGATGTACTTTTTCTATTATAACTAGGAAAGTTATACCTAAGAAAAGAAAGAAGGGTGCATGATCTCGCGAATTACTTCTGAATAAATTCAGAAATCATATGTAAGAACTATAGCATTTCGTAATTTATTGGAAAATCCACTTTGATTCTCTATCAACCAATAATGTGGGACCATTAACATGGTTAAAGCTAAACTGTTTGAAGTCCAGACGCAGCATGGTACTCTTTCTACCACTATGTTAATATAGAGATAGTTTAAAAATCAATCTTTTATCAATATAGAACACTCATATCGATAAAATGATTTGAACTACTTAATTGGGGATTTTCTCCCCTTTTTTAGCCAA